TGAAATGAAAATTATTAAATTATAAGACAAGAGCACGAAAATAACTAAAAATATGAATAAAAAAAAGGTGGATTATCATACATATATTTCGTGTAGAAACGTGTAGAAGGGTGAATAAGTCCGTTTATTTACACATTTTTATAAGTATTTATTCAAAAAAAAATTATTAAAACATATACTTATATATTCCTTATTTAGGTATATACTCACTTAGGTATACTTAGTATAATATAATAATTATATATATTATATATGAATTATAAAATATCTTTATAACAATATAAGGTTAAAAAAAATAGTAATATAAAATATAAAGCAAAAAAGAAAAATAACAGGTACAAATATTAAATCGAGGTACCCACTCAATGATAACTCTCAACAGCTTTCCCTCCATTTTTGTGCCTTTAGTGGGCTTAGTATTTCCGGCAATTGCAATGGTTTCTTTATTTCTTCATGTTCAAAAAAACAAAATTTTTTAGATACTATAGGGACAACTCTGTATCCATTTTTTTTTTTTTTTTCAAAACAAACTTTGATCATAACACCCCTATCTATTTAGTAGAATATGGTATAACATGTGACTTCTTTCGAGCATAAACTCTTATGTATGTGTAAACATGATATATGGGTAAATTAATTATAACAATTTCAAATGGATCGGTAGCGGGCAGAGTTTCGGAAATGTAAAGTGAATCTATCTATATGTGGATATCTATAGGAAATCGTATGAAAGAGATGTTATTATTTTAGTTTTGATCTAAGTAATTCGATGAATTTTTCGAAAATAAAAGTTTCACATCATAGTAGTGCTGGTTGATGAGAGTTACTTCGGAAACAAAAAAAGTAAACTAAAATTTCTTTTTGTTATTCTTCCAATTTCAATAAAATGCAACTAGGTCTAGTGAGAGTATGAGTTGGCGATCAGAACGTATATGGATAGAACTTATAGCGGGATCTCGAAAAATAAGTAATTTCGGTTGGGCCCTCATTCTTTTTTTAGGTTCATTAGGGTTTGTATTGGTTGGAATCTCCAGTTATTTTGGTAGGAATTTTATATCTTTGTTTCCTTCTCAGCAAATAAATTTTTTTCCACAGGGGATCGTGATGTCTTTCTATGGGATCGCGGGTCTCTTTATTAGCTCCTACTTGTGGTGCACAATTTCGTGGAATGTAGGTAGTGGTTATGATCGGTTTGATATAAAAGAGGGCATAGTGTGTATTTTTCGTTGGGGATTTCCTGGAAAAAACCGTCGCATATTCCTGCGATTCCTTATGAAAGATATTCAGTCTATCAGAATCGAAAATAAAGAGGGTCTTTTTGCTCGTCGGGTTCTTTATATGGAAATCAGAGGCCAGGGGGCCATTCCCTTGACACGTACTGATGAGAATTTGACTCCACGAGAAATTGAGCAAAAAGCTGCTGAATTGGCCTATTTCTTGCGCGTACCAATTGAAGTATTTTGAAAAAAGGAACTGAAAAATGAATACTTTGCAAGAGGGAAAAAACTCAAGAACCCTCCTTTTTTCTATACCATAACTTAACGTAAGTTTGTTCTGAATGCCTGCCTATTCAAGCCAAAGTAAACGTATACGAAGCAACTCTAAAACGAAATTTTTTGTGTCCATCATTTTTTTTTATTTGATATTTTTTTTAATAAAACGGGAGTTCTTTCTTATTCTATTTCTGTATTCTTTCTAGATTAAAGGACTAACCTAACCACTCTACTGCATCACAAATAAAAACCTCGAAATAGATTAATGGGCTCGATGGCTTGGGTTGGGATATAACTTATGCTTGATAGAAATATTAGTATCATATAGAGTCGACGCATGGCATGGGGTGAGTTCATTAAAACTTCAAAAATTCACAGACGAAAAAATGGCAAAAAAGAAAGTATTTATTTCCCTTCTATATCTTGCATTTATAGTATTTTTGCCTTGGTGGATCTCTCTCTCATTTAAAAAAAGTCTGGAATCTTGGATTACTAATTGGTGGAATATTGGGCAATCCGAAATTTTTTTGAATGATATTCAAGAAAAGAGTATTCTAAAAAAATTCATAAACTTAGAGGAACTCCTTCGTTTGGAGGAAATGCTAAAGGAATACCCAGAAACGCATTTACAAAAGCTTCGCGTCGAAATCTACAAAGAAACGACCCAATTGATCAAGATGCACAATGAGGATCGTATCCATACAATTTTACATTTCTCGACAAATATAATCTGTTTCGTTATTCTAAGTGGTTATTCTATTCTAGGTAATGAAGAACTTGTTATTCTTAACTCTTGGGTTCAAGAATTCCTATATAACTTAAGCGACACAATAAAGGCTTTTTCGATTCTTTTATTAACTGATTTATGTATAGGATTCCATTCGCCTCACGGTTGGGAATTAATGATTGGCTCTGTCTACAAAGATTTTGGATTTGCTCATAATGATCAAATTATATCCGGTCTTGTTTCTACTTTTCCAGTCATTTTAGATACAATTTTTAAATATTGGATCTTTCGTTATTTAAATCGTGTATCTCCTTCACTTGTAGTGATTTATCATTCAATGAATGACTGAAAAATGATCGAACGGCCCAATTATAATATTTGTTTGTTACTTTGTACATAAGCAAAACACTCAAAATTGTACCTATTATTTTTACCCAGTAAAGGGATTTCTCCAATATTTCAGAAAAATTATTTCAGTAAATATCAAAATTATAGATAGGCAACTCTATTGGCGACCTACCTAATTTTATTGTATAAATTTTCGGGATCAATGATTGGACCATGCAAACTAAAAAAACCTTTTCGTCGATAAAGAAAGAGATTACTCGATCCATTTCCCTATCGCTCATCATATATATAATAACTCAGGCACCCGTTTCAAATGCCTATCCCATTTTTGCACAGCAGGGTTATGAAAATCCACGAGAAGCAACCGGCCGTATTGTATGTGCCAATTGCCATTTAGCTAATAAACCCGTGGATATCGAGGTTCCACAAGCGGTACTTCCGGATACTGTATTTGAAGCAGTTGTTCGAATTCCCTATGATCTGCAAGTGAAACAAGTTCTTGCTAATGGTAAAAAAGGAGCTTTGAATGTGGGGGCTGTTCTTATTTTACCCGAGGGGTTTGAACTAGCCCCGCCCGATCGTATTTCACCCGAGATTAAAGAAAAGATAGGAAATCTGTCTTTTCAAAGTTACCGCCCTACTAAAAAAAATATTCTTGTGATAGGTCCTGTTCCTGGTCAGAAATATAGTGAAATCACCTTTCCTATTCTTTCCCCGGATCCTGCCACTAAGAAAGATGCTCACTTCTTAAAATATCCCATATATGTAGGCGGGAACAGAGGAAGGGGCCAGATTTATCCCGACGGGAGCAAGAGTAACAATAATGTTTATAATGCTACAGCAGCGGGTATAGTAAACAAAATTATACGAAAAGAAAAAGGGGGGTACGAAATAACCATAGTTGAGGCATCGGATGGGCGTCAAGTGGTTGATATTATCCCTCCAGGGCCGGAACTTCTTGTTTCTGAGGGCGAATCCATCAAACTTGATCAACCATTAACGAGTAATCCTAATGTGGGCGGATTTGGTCAGGGGGATGCAGAAGTAGTACTTCAAGATCCATCACGTGTCCAAGGCCTTTTGCTCTTCTTGGCATCTGTTATTTTGGCACAAATCTTTTTGGTTCTTAAAAAGAAACAGTTTGAGAAGGTTCAATTGTCCGAAATGAATTTCTAGATCCGCGGATTTTTCAACATCAAACTATAAAAAGAAATAAACTTTTGTTGCCAATTATATTATGTAATTGTGTATGATCAAAAAAATTTTGTTTGTTTCTTTTTTCGGGTTTCGGGAATTACTTACTTATACTGGTCGTGATGTGTATATTGTGAAAAAGACTATTTAATTTGACTTATCTTTTATTTGTTTTTTCAATCCAAATCGAAGTGATATAGGATGAATCCTTAGTTTTCTATTTGAATAGAATCAAAACAAAAGATAAATAAACGGAGAATATAAACCAAAGCCTAAATGAAAGGAACAAAGGGTTTAGGGGGGGATTGTGCATCGCCTAGTCTTTGACACAAGAAAAGGGATTTTACACAACCCTTTCTTGTGTCGAATTAAATAGTTAAATAGGATTATTGACCCTATTCGTCAACAACTCCTATTCTTAGGTTCCATTTTTTGGGGGGTTTATCATAACCTTATTTTCTATTTATCATGTTAATTAGTGGACAAACAAAAATATAGGCAAATTTATTGAACAAATAGAACTTCTTCAATTTCAATGAACTTCTAAAATAGAAAAAAAGGAAACTTTGATTAGATTAAATATTAGATTAAGATTAAATAAAGTGAGGTTCTATTTTATTAGTATAGATATTTTATTAGTATTGAAAGGGTTGCATGATATCTAATCGATAGAAATCTATACTATATATAGAACTATATAGAATTGGGAGTCATCCAAAAAACGGAAATTGCGTGATTCCTTCTTTGTTTTAATTTTTAAAATATTCAGAGATACTTTTGAGTAAAAGATGTTCTGAATCAATTAATGAAGTGCATTTTTCAAAACATCAATCATAAGAAAATGTGTATTTTTTTGAACCACTTATAAAAAAAATATTATGGTTATTTATGATTATTAAGAACTCAACGGGATCCCCCTCGAATCAGACAAGGAAAGAGGGGGTAGGTCCCGTTGAGTTCTTATGCTTTGATCTCTATAAACAATTTGGTTATTACAGAGATGAACCTAATCCGGAATATGAACCATAAAAGAAAATACCAAGTAAACCAATTACAACAATACCGGCTACAGTACCTATTATCCAAAGAGGAATCCTTCCAGTAGTATCGGCCATTTGCCCGACTTTCCTCCACATTTTTCAAGTGGTCATGCTAGAGACATAAACAGCCATAGATAATTATGAGATGATATCTTTCCGAATGGGATAAGAGAATTCCCACTATAAAATACTAAATAT